GATTGCAAATATCTATTCTATATCTTCTTTATATTTATAAAGGACCAGAAATACCTTGTTTGCGTATCATTGGAAAGTGCATTAACATAAATACAGCAGTAAGAAGTGGCAATACAAAAGTGTGTAAACTATAAAAACGAGTTAAGGTGGATTGTCCCACACTAGCGCTTCCGCGCAATAATTCTACTAAAGGCGATCCTATTACAGGAATAGCCTCAGGTACACCTGTTACAATTTTCACCGCCCAATAACCAATTTGGTCCCGAGGTAAGGAATAACCAGTTACGCCAAAAGATGCGGTCAATACTCCCAGAACCACACCTGTAACCCAAGTCAATTCGCGGGGTTTTTTAAATCCACCAGTGAGATACACACGAAAAACATGTAGAATCATCATTAGGACCATCATACTTGCTGACCATCGATGAACTGATCGGATTAACCAACCAAAGTTCGCTTCCGTCATTATGTATTGAACAGAGGCAAAAGCTTCAGTAACGGTCGGACGATAGTAAAAAGTCATAGCAAACCCCGTAGCTACTTGTACTAAAAAACAAGTAAGAGTAATTCCCCCTAAACAATAAAATATATTGACATGGGGAGGAACATATTTACTAGTTATATCATCCGCAATCGCCTGAATCTCAAGACGTTCTTCGAACCAATCATAGACTTTATTGAGATAGGTGAAAATCCCCCCCTTAGAACCGTATATGAAACTTTCATCTCGTACAGCTCAAGCAAAAACACCTAATAAAAAAGAATAGTCAGAAATGGAATAGAAAGTTTGAAACTTCTTAATCTCCCATTCAATCTTCTCTATTATAAAAGCTCTTCTTTGTGGTGATAATACCAAAATATCAAGTTGGCTCAACCGTCTTTATTTTGATTCTTACGGGCCTCTTGAATCTTCTCTTTACCTATTTCTTTTTATTTAAATTTAATTTGTTTTTGTCTCTAATTAAGGCTTTTTCCTTTCTTTATTAGTGATTTAATAGGAATTCTCTTGTTAAGACCCTATGAATTGATTAAAACCTCAGATTCATACTCGAACCACGACGATTTAATAAAAAATCCTAAGCTAACCCAAGGATTCTCTGAGTAAGAACCCTCGGTTGATCTTGGTTGATCACGTATTTCATGAATTAGATAAAATGACTAAAAAAAAAGAAAGATTTTTCTTTTTTCAAACAGGTTGCATTTTTTTTGCCGCCGGATACGAGGTCAAATATTCAGTATGAATCATAGTTCAACTATTTCTTAATCTAGTTCGTGTTCCAGATATTTGAACAAATATCCGACGAAGTAGAACCATCTTTATCAAGGTGACAGATCTAGCCTCTGTACTATCAATAGAATCAATTATAACAAGTCACACACTCATATTCCGGAAATACAGAAAGAAATAAATTCCACGATCGAACTACCAAAATAGAATAAGCCCTTAAATTGAGTTCTAACTTATTTATTTTTTATTCAAAAAGCTAGGACTTTGTTATTCTTATAGATTTAATTCATTGAAATTCCATCCAATAAAACGGAAGAATTATAAATCTCCAAAATAATAGATAGAAATACCGCAAATAGAGCCATTGCGACACCCATCAACGGAGTCGTTCCCCACCCGGGAGCTACTTTACCATATTCCGAATTCAATGGTTTTAATAAACTCCCTACAGTAGTTCGTCTTGGACCCGATCTAGAACTGTTCTCAACAGTTTGTGTAGCCATAAATCCTATTCTATTCATTGAGATCTGTTGACTTTGTATACGATTCCGTTGTAAATAAACGATCTTATGATAGATACGTTGGGGTCTTGAAATTATATAATCATAATGGAAACAGCAACCCTAGTCGCCATTTTTATATCTGGTTTACTTGTAAGTTTTACCGGGTACGCCTTATATACCGCTTTTGGGCAACCTTCTCAACAACTAAGAGATCCATTCGAGGAACACGGGGACTAGTTGAAGTAATGAGCCTCCCAGCATTGGGAGGCTCATTACTTCAATTGAGATAATGAAAAATCATTTTACCTTTTTAGTTGGAACTTTAGGTGTTTCTCGAAAAAAAATAGCGAAAAAAATGATCCCTAGAGTCGAGACTAAAAGGAATGTATAAACCAATGCTTCCATAAATTTGATCGTGGTTTACAATTATAGCTTTCCTACTTGTTCGTTTTTTTTTTTTTCATTTTATTTTTGGGAATCATCTTGAAAGAGCAAAAAAAAAAAGCGGTGATTCAAATTCACTCCGGTACTCTATGTAAAATCCCCCCTAAAATAGAGGGGAAAAATGCCAAAGCGGTCTTGTATCAGACTGCCTGTCTTCTTGTAGTTGGATCCCCAAGTTTTTGGAATGCTCCAAACTCTACTTGAGCATCCAAATCTGGGTCAATGCCGGCAAAAACATCTCTGAACAAGGTTCTAGCACCATGCCAAATGTGTCCGAAGAAGAAGAGCAAAGCAAACGAAGCATGCCCAAAAGTAAACCAACCCCTTGGACTGCTACGAAAAACACCATCGGATTTCAAAGTTGCGCGATCTAATTCAAAAATTTCACCCAATTGAGCACGTCTAGCATATTTTTTCACAGTAGCAGGATCACTATAACTGACTCCATTAAGTTCGCCGCCATAAAACTCAACGGTTACACCTACTTGTTCAACACTATACTTGGATTCTGCCCTTCGAAAAGGTACATCCGCTCTAACAATCCCGTCGCCGTCTACCAAAACGACTGGAAATGTTTCAAAAAAAGTGGGCATACGACGTACAAAAAGCTCACGCCCTTCTTTATCTCTAAAGATAGGATGTCCTAACCATCCTACCGCTATTCCATCTCCGTTATCCATTGAGCCTGCCCTAAATAATCCTCCTTTTGCCGGATTATTGCCGATATAATCATAAAAAGCTAATTTTTCAGGAATTTTAGACCAGACTTCTGATAAACTTTGATTTTCGGCTAGCCCGGCGCTAACTCTTCGATATATCTCTTGCTGGAAATAACCCTGATCCCATTGATAACGAGTGGGACCAAACAATTCGATGGGAGTAGTTGCTGAACCATACCACATAGTTCCAGCAACAACAAAAGCTGCAAAAAAGACAGCCGCGATACTACTGGAGAGTACAGTTTCAATATTTCCCATACGTAACCCTTTGTATAGACGTTGTGGCGGTCGAACGCTAAGATGGAATAGACCCGCTAATATGCCCAGTGTACCTGCTGCAATATGATGAGAAGCTATTCCTCCCGGAACAAAAGGATCAAAACCTTCCACGCCCCACGACGGATTTACAGGCTGTACTCTTCCCGTCAGTCCATAAGGATCGGACACCCATATTCCAGGGCCGTACAGACCTGTTACATGAAATGCACCAAAACCAAAGCAAGCCACCCCGGAGAGAAATAAATGAATTCCAAAGATCTTGGGCAAATCCAAAGAGGGTTTTCCTGTACGTTCATCAGAAAATATTTCTAGATCCCAATAGACCCAATGCCAGATAGCTGCCAAAAAGCATAAGCCAGAAAACACAATATGTGCCCCGGCTACACCTTCGTAACTCCAAATCCCCGGATTCGTTACAGTTCCGCCTGTGATACTCCAACCCCCCCACGAATTGGTTATTCCTAAACGAGTCATGAAGGGTATAACGAACATACCCTGTCTCCACATCGGATCAAGAATAGGGTCAGAAGGATCAAAAACTGCTAATTCATACAAAGCCATCGAGCCCGCCCAACCAGCAACCAGAGCTGTATGCATTATATGAACGGAAAGCAACCGGCCGGGATCATTCAATACAACGGTATGAACACGATACCAAGGCAAACCCATGGAAAATACCCCTTTATCGAAGAAAAATAGACACTACGTAACTTTATTGCATTGGAAAGGTTATACTATGACTATCCTATAGACTTCCCCTGTTCAGTAGATTACTTCCTAACAAGGGTTAGGATTCTATATTCTATTCGTAATAATGGAAGAATTCGGTTCGTAAGAACAAAGAGAAGCAGATTTATTCTATACTCGATAAGTACCAATATGCAATGGTGGATTGATACCATTTTCTATGAGTAAATGTGTCCATCCTTCATTTATCATTAGAAGGATCTATTCGTAAAAATTTTCCTTTATTTATTTTGTATTTCTTTCTAAATTTTTCTAATCTAGGGATAAAATAAATATGATAAAGTCAATATTATAAAGACAATAAAACCATATTGTTACGTTTCCACATCAAAGTGAAATATAGTATTTAATTCCTTTTTTCTTTCAATCCATGCCTATTGGTGTTCCAAAAGTACCCTTCCGAAGTCCTGGAGAGGAAGATGCATCTTGGGTTGACGTATAGTGCGACTTGTCAGATATATTGGGTCATATGGAATTTCCCCGTTCTCTCCCCCGACCGAGATATCCTCTGTTTCGCCCAAGAAAGAAAAATTGGAGCGTGAACTGCAATTAAATGCATTATTTGGGGGAATTCATAGAATTATATCAATTAGAATAATTTATGGTTGGCTTTGGCTGGACGAAAAAAATGAGGTATCCAGACTCCGTTTAGAAAAACCCAATTGGTAATATATTTATGATTACTACGTGTATCATAAATGATTATTTGTAAAGTCATAACAACAAGAAATGGTGATGGGAAGATTTGTCCTATATGTGCAAATCAAAATCGGGCGGATCTTTACCCGGAGTAGAGCATAAACCTAAAAAGATGAAAGAGGCCCATTCAGGAACAAGAAAATATCATCGCGATTTGGATTGAATTTCGATGAAAGAATACATCAATGAGAAGTCAATTCGATAAGTTTATTTACCCCTTTTTTGATATTATCAAAGAAGAAATCAAAATGCATCTTTTTTGAAAAATTGAAGAAAAAGTAAAAAGGTAGAAAAACTCGAAAAATAAAAGAAAGAGGGCTGGAATCTATACATTGATTCTTTTCTTCGCTGTTTTTTTTGAACCGTATGCATCAAAAGGTGCATGTACGGTTCCTAAGGGATACAATTTTACCCTACTCAACCGACTTTATCGAGAAAGATTACTTTTTTTAGGCCAAGAGGTTGATAGCGAGATCTCGAATCAACTTATTGGTCTTATGGTATATCTCAGTATTGAGGATGAGACCAAAGATCTTTATTTGTTTATAAACTCCCCTGGCGGATGGGTAATACCCGGAGTAGCCATTTATGATACTATGCAATTTGTACGACCAGAAGTCCATACAATATGCATGGGATTGGCCGCGTCAATGGGATCTTTTATTCTTGTTGGAGGAGAAATTACCAAACGTCTAGCATTCCCTCACGCTTGGCGCCAATGAAGTTTTTTTATTTGAGAGAAAAAAGAAAACTATGCCTTCGCCATATGAATATTAAGTAATAATAGCATGGCACTTCGAATTCGATATGAATTTTTTTTTTATTTTTTTTTCAAAAGATTTGATTATGTATCGAGAGAGTAGTATGAGATAAAAGATATTTCCGACTTTCTCTTATCTATCGGAAGTCCAATTCAGCGTCACAAACTTATTTGTTTTCACACCGATGGGCTCTTAACAATATTTAAGTTATAAAAAAAGAGTGCGAAAAAAACCAAATTTTCTTTTTTGGTTAGCTCAAAAAGAAACTTTGGGATTGCTGAATCAAAGACAAAAAAAAGAATCCATTTTAAAATAGAAAGCAGCGGAGCCATCATAGTATTTTTGAACTTCTCCCCCCCAAAAAAAAGAAGGGTGGCATTTTGATCGTTTACCCATCTGGGGTTGATAGATTCTATTTTTATCTTTCTTGAACGGGAAAGTAGGGGTTAATTTCATTATAGAGCCGTATGCAATGCATAAAAGATAATGCCCGTACGGTTGTTCAATTCTATCCTTTTTCCTATTTTTCTTTATCTTTCTTTTCTGTTTCTTTCATCACACCAGATAGAACTATTATCAGGGTAATGATCCATCAACCTGCTAGTTCTTTTTATGAAGCACAAACGGGAGAATTTATCCTGGAAGCGGAAGAACTGCTGAAACTACGCGAAACCCTCACAAAGGTTTATGTACAAAGGACGGGCAAACCTTTATGGGTTGTATCTGAAGACATGGAAAGAGATGTTTTTATGTCAGCAACAGAAGCCCGAGCTTATGGAATTGTTGATCTTGTAGCAGTTGAATGAAAAAATGGATTTTGTGCAAATCAGTGATTTGATATTTTATCTATGAGTTGACTATATAAATATTAAATAAAAAAAATCCGGTTAGGATCAATCTAAACCAGCCCATTATGTATATGACTCAACATGCCAACTATTAAACAACTTATTAGAAATACAAGACAGCCCATTCGAAATGTCACGAAATCGCCCGCTCTTCGGGGGTGCCCTCAGCGTCGAGGAACATGTACTAGGGTGTATGTGCGACTCGTTTAGATCATGAGCTGACACAAAAAAGCCAAGAAAACCGCTTCCAGTATGAATGATCGGTACCAGTGAATAGGATAGAATGGAAGAAGGGACTCCATTCACTATCTAAAAATAAGCAAATCTATCCTTCTATTGTGTAGAAAGTTTATGGTTTCCATTGGTGCAAATCCAATCACCTGAATTTAAGATGAGACACAATTTTCCATTGGTAGCAAATGGTTATCCATTAAGCGGAAAAATCTTATTGAAATTCAAAAAAAAAACAGAAAAATGAAGTTATCGCTCGGTCAAGAACGGAGTACGAGGGTCAGCTACCCAGCAAACTTTCATAATTAAATACCGTTACTGTATAGGTGGGTCTCTTTGTGAAAGACCTATTACTGGATAATTCATAGGTAGAGCCAAAGAGTGTGGTGTGAACTATACAAGTTACCAATAACATTGATGAAATATTAAATGAAGCCAAAGGCTCCGGTGTATAGAGAAGACCTCGCCGTTTAAGAAGTAACCATAGAAACGAGGAAACCCACTATTTATTTATTGATTTAATTTCTATTTCTTTTTTTTTTTTGACACCTAGCAAAAGAAATTTTCCTATTTCTTTCATATTTCGCAGTAAAATACCAAAAAATCGTGGTCGGGAAGGTTATAGTAGCCAAAGCCATTGGAGTTTTGATTTTATACATTGGAAAAATCCGTTTGGTTATTAGTTATTAATAGGCCAAGACGGGAAAAATAATAACTGAAAGAAAAAAATCAATTAGTTATTTGTCAAAATTTTATTTATTCAATGACTAGAGTTAAACGCGGATATATAGCCCGAAAACGTAGAACAAAAATTCGTTTATTTGCATCAAGTTTTCGAGGGTCTCATTCAAGACTTACTCGAACGATTACTCAACAGAAAATAAGAGCTTTGGTTTCGGCTCGTCGGGATAGGGATAAGCAAAAGAGAAACTTTCGTCGTTTGTGGATCACTCGGATAAACGCAGTAATTCGAGAAAAGGGAGTATCCTATAGTTATAGTAAATTAATACATGATTTATATAAGAGGCAGTTGCTTCTTAATCGTAAAATACTGGCACAAATAGCTATATCAAATAGGAATTGTCTTTATATGATTTCCAACGAAATCAGAGAAAAAGTGGATTGGAAAGAATACACCGAAATAATTTAAATGGGGTTCCCCGGAGAATGAACTCCGGGAGGGTGGAGTTGGAATCAAAATTACTCTGAGAAGTGCGCTTAAAGTAGTCAAAATGAACGAACACGTTCAATAAAAAAATCTTTTTTTCCGATTCGTTTTTTTTTTTACGACACAGAAATCTGGATTCTCAGATTTGTCAAAAAAACACGAATTCATGTTTGAGTTCGGATTGGAATTCTGATTGAAGTGAACAAAAAACAAGCCTATTTATTTCTGGTTCTAAGACCGGTAGTTCTAGTAGTCGACTCAATTCTTTCAAATTGTTTCTCATTATTGAGAAAAGGTAACAAAGATAAAATACGAGCTTGTTTTATAGCAATAGTAATTAATCGTTGTTGTTTCAAGGTCAATCTATTCACTCGTCTAGATAATATTTTTCCCTGTTCACTAATAAATCGACTAATTAAACTCATGTTTCTATAATCAATTCGATCCCCCGATTGAATCGGGGGCAAACGCCTACGAAAAGATCGCTTGGATTTAAGAAAGGGTCGCTTGGATTTATCCATGGTTTGTTTGTTTAGTTTATTTCTTATCCCGAAAATGCTATTCCTTAATTGTCATTTGAACTCCAAATAGGATTTATTTCAATGCAATATCTTCTAGTTATATTTCAATGTGTTCTATATAATGTCATTTTTCCCCTTTCAAGGATAAGACATCCTTGGTTCAATCTATTTCTTTATTTCCCCATGAATCATATGTTTGTAACAATAGGGACAGAATTTTCTCAATTCTAATCGATTGGGTGTATTGTGCCGGTTCTTTTGAGTAATATATCTGGAAATACCCGTTGATACCTTCTTAACACCGTTTTGTATACAACTGGTACATTCCAAAATGACCGCTACCCGCGCATCTTTCTTCTTGGCCATGAACCTCCCTTGGATTTTTGATTTACTCAACTCTTCTATTTGAATTCGAAATGAAGAAAAAGAAAGGAAGGAAAAAATAGAAGTTATTAACTTGAAATCCAACTCTAAAAGAAAAAGATAAAAATCAATTAAATCAAAGCAAAGCCCAAAGTCATACATAATAAATAATTAAGTAAGACAATGATAATGAGTTCGTTCGAAAATCTATTTAACTCCGAAGGGCAGTTAAAGGTCTTGTATTCTTGCCCTAGACCGCGACTTTCCTACTCTACCCCCACGTTTAATTCGAATTTGAGACTGAGTCTCGCAGAGGTTGAATCCACTTTTCTTCTTTCTCTTTCGTCCCTTATTCTAAATTAGAAAAAAAGGGAAAAAAGAGAAAATAAGGGGGGATTAGTCACAGATATTTGATTGTATTTCTAATCTTCTTCATTCCTTCCGGTGTCAACAGCTATAATGAAAAAAAGGGGAATGTCAACGCATCGGGGAAAAAACGATTAATCTCTATCAATAGACCTGCTAAAGCCCCGAACCATAGCGTACTTAGTACTGGGGCCACGGAGAGATATGTTTTTAGATCTCGCATTGAAAAACCTCCTTTTTTTGATTTTAATACATAAAGCATATATGATCAGATGCATATGTAATATAGTTAAGGGCTGCTTAGAGTTGTACACGGAATCCCTAATTCCAATTGAAATGTACAACGATCCATAAGCTTTCCCCTTCTTATTATTATATGTTAAATATGTTAAAATAGGTTAAATGAGGCCAAAAAAAGACGAAATGGTCAGAAAACTTTGTTTCTCAATGCAGGAACTAGGGATGTGGAAAACAAGACAGGAATTCTCTACAATTACACTGTAGAACAATTGAAGGGATGTGGCGCAGCTTGGTAGCGCGTTTGTTTTGGGTACAAAATGTCACAGGTTCAAATCCTGTCATCCCTACCTATTACTGCCCCTTTGAGCAGTAAGGAGGAATCAACCGAGATCGGTTCAAATTGCGTTGCACGGAATCGTTCATTTTTATGAAACTACAGCATATAAATAAAAGGAAAATGGATTCGTTTTAAAAGAAAGAATCTTTTCTTTACATTCTTTTCTATCCTGATAAGAAAGCGCTCTTAGTTCAGTTCGGTAGAACGCGGGTCTCCAAAACCCGATGTCGTAGGTTCAAATCCTACAGAGCGTGATTTTTTCTTCATAGATCCAATTAAAATGAAATGAATTCAGTCGCTTGGACAACAATTCGAATTTTACCTCCTGTGGATTAAAGAAAGGAGGAGGCCAATCAAATTTGAATTAATCAAAGGTCCAACTGATCACCACGCCTGTATTGTAAATATGCAGTTACGAATAATCCAGCCAAAGTAATAGGAATTAGACCTAACACGATTCCAAATAGAAAAACTTCAATCATTTCAATTTTGTTTTTGAAAAGGAGAAAAAAAGCGGTAATATCTATACCTAAATATTAATTCGAA